TTACCTGTCTTTCCGAACCCTTCATTGAGTGAAACGAAGCGGACATCATAGCACTTGGAACTGCTATTCGATCATAGCATCCAATTTCTTTAGACCAAGCAGGAGAAGGTCCCCCTGTCGGTCCTTTCATCTCTCTGCCCGCTCCATGCTGTATAGCCTTCGGATCATGGGCTGGTTGAATGCTAGGATACGTGAGATTATATCCGATCTGCCCGGTGATTTTGGTAGATGAAGTAGTGGGAAGTGGCGAAGTGAGGGAAATCCATATCAGCGATCGTACCGTCATCACTTCAATGATTGGAATTATACCTGATTCATCACTCTTTTTATTTGTATTTCCTTCCTCAGCATTGAAAGAAGAATCCTTCTTCGAAGGATAGAATATCAGTTCTATATCTGTCTCATATATCAGAAGGAAGGAGAGAGGAGGAATGGACGGTTTATTTCATGCTCGTAACGTAATAAGATGGGTTCAATAGAGATCCATCTGTTTCTGTTCCTTTTTCAGTTGGATATCTATATATATATAGATAGATAGATATAGATAGATATGCATACATAGATACTATCTCATGATGGGGTAGAGAGTGGAACTATTGGTACGATCGGATCTATTATTCCTATTACTACCATTCAACCCTTTCCTTCTAGAACGAAGGAAGGGGGTAGTGAATCATTCTTAATTTTTATGATTCGAATTTACAAATAACGGGAGATTGGAAGGTGAAAATAGCAGTTTACGGATCGATATCGATATGGGCTTGATTCAATCGATACAGGCTTGATACAACCAACTTATCAATACAGGGGATAATGGATCAGTAAAAATATCATTGATATAAGAAACAATAGATCAGTGAAGATATTACTACAAAAAAGAAAGATCCAAATAGATAGGAAGATATTCGTCCTCCTCCTATGTATCTCATTCCCTCTCCTACAAAGAGACATAAAATACCGACTCCATTTGGAATTCCATCAATTACCCATCGGTCGAATAAATGAGTTGGTTCAGCCAATCCTCGTATACCTCTAGCGAATATTATGTCATGATATACGTCTATATAACCTCGATAATATGACCAATTATATATGACATTTATGCATTGGTCTAAGATACCCTTCAGTCGGGGATCCATTTTATCTCGTAGATCTTGTAAAAGAGAATTAATAAGTCCAGATAAAACAAGGGCCACAAATATACCGAAAAATGCTATACTGACTGAAGGAATCACATCTATCAAAAATTCAAACCAATTTTCGGGATGATTGCCATGGAAATGGTTCATTGCTGGAGTTAGCCATTGAGATAATATATCAGAATTTGTTCCTCCCCAAGCAGAAGGAACTCCTATAAATCCGACAAATGAAATTAATATTCCTAGTGCAAGTGGAGGCAATAGCATTAGATTGCCCGATTCTTTAGGATATACAGGACCACCTTTTGCGAAAGGATGAGTGACGATCGAATCCCACGTATTTTCTTTATCAAATCGTTCCATCTTCTCCGAAAATTGAAATGCTTCTTTGAACAAATAGTTTTTTTTTCCTAAGTAATTGTGATATGGAATTTATACTAGTTTTGGTGAATGTATCAGATTCTTTCTTTCCCCATATAGAAGTTGGATAGAATGAAATAGAGTCGTTATATAAATGATATAAATTTGCGCGGAAGTCCCCTTCAAAAGTAAGGAAATACATACGAGACATGTAAAATGCAGTTAATCCCGCTGTAAACCAAGCTATCCCTCCAAGAATGGGGGAATATCGCCAACTATCGCTGAGAATTTCATCTTTGGACCAGAAACGAGCAAAAGGTGGAATACCACAAAGAGAAAGTGTACCTAAGAGAAAAGTTGTTCCTGTAATTGGCATATATTTCCTCAAACCACCCATAAGAGCCATATTTTGACTTCTGCTAGGACAATATCCAACAATAGGTTCCATAGAATGGATCACTGATCCAGATCCTAGAAACAATAATGCTTTAGAATAGGCATGTGTAATCAGATGGAACAGAGCAGCTCGGTAAGAATCTATACCTAGAGCTAACATCATATAACCCAATTGAGACATGGTAGAATGAGCTAAACCTCTTTTAAGATCTTTTTGAGCGAGAGCCATAGTAGATCCCAATAGAGCCGTTATTCCACCTATCCAAGAGATGAGATTCATTATGAAAGGTAGAGCTTTGAAAAGAGGGAACAATCTAGCTACGAGAAAAATTCCTGCTGCTACCATAGTAGCGGCATGTATAAGGGCTGAAATAGGAGTAGGTCCCTCCATAGCATCAGGTAACCGTACATGAAGTGGAAATTGTGCAGATTTAGCTACTGGACCTGAAAATGAGAGAAAAGCACACAGAGTAGCGAGAAATAAGCTAACTTCATCATGGGCGATCAATTTGTTAAATATTTCCGATAAATCTCGAAATTCGAAACTACCTGTTATCCAATAAAAAACCAGGATTCCTAATAGGAGTCCGAAGTCCCCTACACGATTAGTTATAAATGCTTTTTGACAGGCATTGGCTGCACTAGGTCGGGTAAACCAGAAACCTATTAATAAATAAGAACACATTCCTACTAATTCCCAAAAAATGTAGATTTGTACTAGATCAGGACTAATAACTAGTCCCAGCATAGAAGCATTGAAAAGACTGAGATAAGCGAAGAACCTCACATATCCTTGGTCATGAGACATATAATTATCGCTGTAGATCATAACCATAGTTCCGACAGTCGTAACTGATACTGGCATAATGGAAGTAAGTGGATCGATCAAATAGCCCAACTCTGAGGAAAAATTATTATTAATGGTCCAGGACCATAAATATTGATGAATAGGACCGCCGGTAATTTGCTGCAATAACAGATCGGATGATAAAAACATAGCTGTACTTAACGGGGAAATGCTAATAAGAGCCCATATACGACGAAGACTCTCGGTTGTCTCTGGAAAAAGGAACAATCCCGATCCTATTGGCACAGAGGCTGAAAACGGAAGAAAAGGCACGATCCGAGCATATTTATATATAAGTTCCATGGGAAGATCGAATCATTATTCTAAAATGATAAGGGGAAAATCAAATCATTATTTTCAATAGTTCTATAAAAATTGAAATATTGATTCCTTCCCCATTTTCGGTTTCCAATCCACTAGATCCTGAAGGGAATAAATAGAAAAGGTCGCGAACCAAGAAGAACGATGGGATATGGATCCCATTTATCAAATATTACTTCCCCTCTTCTTTCCTTTTCATAAATACCGAATTCGGGCTAATCGATCAATATTTGTCGAATGAACAAGAACTCGAGTTTCTGGGTATCAGTTCAGATATTCATCAACAATATAGAATTGTGTACATCCAAAATTGTACATATTTTTCTATCAATTCTCTTATATCACATATAGTTTTTTCAACCAACAGAGATCTTTTCTATTTTCTAGAGGTCCTGCAGAAGTCTTAATGATAGAAGTTGAAAAGAATTGGACCAATCGAAAGGAGTACTTTTCCTATCCCAGTTCCTAATATTTTATCGAACCTGTTCGAATTCAATATTCGCTTTTCATCCACAGGAAATGAAATAATGAATACATATGCAATAATTGAAACCGAGGGTGAACAAATTAGAATCTAATCGGATAGATTTTTTGATGTTTGTCACCCCGCATCATTAAGACCAGATGAGTTAAATACCAGAATACTTATTTATCAAGTATTATTGATTTGTCATGGATTCACTAGGAATCTCGTACATCCCTGGTTGGAAAATGCAACAGTTGAGGAGAAAATTTTACACTTTTCTCTTGGAGATTCAATGACCATTTATGAAATGTGTTTTATAAGGAAGGCACGGCAGAAGTTTGGACATTGACAAAAATTGATTTTATTAGCAGTGGAGTAGATTCCATTTGTAAAAATGGGGACGGATTCTACAAATGAAGATAAATCATTATTTATACAACTAAATTTGATATAACGAAAATTTCCTAATCAAAATTAGATAGAAATATTCCGGGGTTTAGATATTCAATAGATAAAGAGATATTTATTTATCTATATGGGCGCGTACATTTTCATACTACATAGAAAAGTAAGATATGTTCTATACGAGATAAAATACATGTATAAGTAAACATATGTCTTTCACATCGAAATATATGAATTTAAAACATCGTTCATCATGGCAGTTCCGAAGAAACGTACTTCTAAATCCAGAAAACGAATTCGTAGAAATGTTTGGAAAGGAAAAGCGAATCTGACCGCAATAAAAGCTTTTTCTTTGGCTGAGTCTATATCAACTGGTCATTCAAAAAGTTTTTATTGCACGACAAATAATGAGCCCTCCGGATCCTCTAAATCCACATTAATCAATGAATTGAATGATTCGTAACATCGACAAATATGTTATACCCCCAGGACTCTAGAGAGCAGCAATGAGAAAAAAAGAATCCCTTCGGTACCTTAAAATAATACTTGGAAGAATGGTTGGAAGAGGTACACCGCCATAAATTGACTCCACCATACACTATAGCATTTATTCCTGATCGATCTGGGAGATGGAGGATTATTCAACCATTCTTCCATCCATCTTCCTTTTTCCGCTGGAGTTTCATCATTCTTTGTAAGAATCCCGAATTTACTTCAGCATTACCATTATGTTGTATCTCCGGCAGTTCTACTTCATCGACATTTTTTTTTTTTCTTTTATCGGAACGTATTTTTTTTTTTTTTTTTTTTTTTTTTTTTTTTTCATTTCCCAGAACAGAATTCATGGGAAATGAATGATTGAGTCCGTTTTCTATTTCAGTAGCTCAAGAGAGATGCTCGCTGAGCTTGTGATATTCTTGTGATCCTGGTGTTAATAACATCATTTGAATGTCTCCCTATTCGCAATTGCTGAGGTTCAATTGTGCAGGCGATCTATTGAGGAGAAAGAAGAAAGTAGATCTGATTCATCGAAATCATAGTTTCATCCTATTTCGCGATATTTCTATTTATATTATTCCCATTCGACCATCCACAAAAAATTTTAGGACGGGAAGGTTATGATAGAAACATTTTTTTATTTTTCTATGGATCTCTCTTTATTCTATGTTCGGAATCTAGCTACTCCCATTCCATTGAGATAATTTATAGAGATTTCTTGTTCAACGGCAAAATTGGATGGGATTATTTATTCGGAGCAATGGGATTTGAACCCACGACCTCCATCACCCCGCGATGGCACGCTACCAAGTTGCGCCATGCTCCGTTTTAGCAAAAAACATCACATTGATTCAATTCCGAACTTCTATTTTTGACATCTCTGGTATTCATCAATTACTCTCTCCGTCAAACATATTAGAAACCATTGACGATCTAGCACAAATAGACTAGTATGGTTCCTACTAAGCCGCCATGGTGAAATTGGTAGACACGCTGCTCTTAGGAAGCAGTGCTAGAGCATCTCGGTTCGAGTCCGAGTGGCGGCATTCTCCTGAGAAGATCCCATCAATCCCTTCCCTACCTATATAGATAGGTATCTGTTCGATCTATTTCTACGTGACAAATTGATATATTGTAGATTTATCCTATCGATCCTATTTAATAATCGAATTAATAAGTGGGTTTTTTATGATATTCACAACTTTAGAACATATATCAGCTCACATCTCTTTTTCTCTCGTGTCTGTTGTCACTCTCGCTTATTGGGGAACCTTGGTCTATCAAATTGAAGCACTAAGTCGTTCGGGAGGAAGAGGCATGATAGTGATTTCTGTCTGTATAACGGGATTGTTAATTACTCGTTGGCTTTCTTCGGGACATTTACCGTTAAGTAATTTGTATGAATCCTTCATGTTCCTTTCGTGGAGTTCATCTGTGATTCATATAGTTCTAGAAGTACGGAGCCAAAATAATCGGTGGTTAGGCGCAATCACTGCACCAAGTGCTATGTTAACTCATGGTTTTGCTACTTTGGGTCTTCCGGAGGAAATGCAACAATCTACAATGTTAGTACCTGCTCTACAATCTCATTGGTCAATGATGCATGTAAGTATGATATTGCTTGGCTATGCAACCCTTTTATGCGGATCCCTATTATCAATAGCTTTTTTGGTCATTACATTTCGAATTAATAGGAGGATTATTCCCCCCCCTAGTGCGATGGACAATTCATTCATTTGGTTCTTTCATTATAGAAATAGTTGGTATTTACACGAACAAAAAAAAATTGATTTGCAAGACACTTTTTCCTTGTTATTCATGAATTATCGTAGGTGTCAATTGACTCAACAATTAGATCATTGGAGTTATCGTGCTATTGGTCTAGGTTTTCTTCTTTTAACTATAGGTATTCTTCCTGGAGCAGTATGGGCTAATGAAGCATGGGGATCTTATCGGAGCTGGGACCCAAAAGAGACCTGGTCATTAATTACTTGGACTATATTTGCAATTTATCTGCATTCTAGAATGAATAAAGGTTGGCAAGGTGAGAAACCGGCAATTGCGGCTTCTCTAGGATTTTTTATAATTTGGATCTGTTATTTGGGGGTCGATCTATTAGGAATAGGTTTGCACAGCTATGGATGGTTGATTCAGCATAGAACCAGAAATGGACTTGGAACAGTGATTTCTGGAAGAAAGGAGATATAGACTACATAGTCATTATATGGAATTAATAGATCAAATTACTAACTAGTTCAAATTATTTCAAATAGTTATTACTAATTTCTATAATCACTACTTGAAATAACTTGAACTATATTCGAAACAGATCGAATTGTTAATTACCTTTCTTCGATCCTATTCATTTATCGGAAAGAGAGAAAGAAGATAATTCGATCATACTCCGCAGCCGACGATGCATCTGGCAAGTACATAAGGATTTTTTTTACTATTCGTGGAAAAGTCTAAATAGAATAGCTTCTACCTTATTATTCCACAGAGATAGAACTAGATCAGGATAAAGACCGATAACTACTACTGGAATAAAAAGACAGATCAAAATAAAAATTTCTCGTGGTCCAGAATCCGTGAAATAATATTTTGGGACATTTAACAACTTATATCCATAAAACATTCGACGTAACATAGATAACAAATGAGTAGGAGTTAATATCATACCAATTGCCGCTATTGCGGTAATAACTATTTTAAAAGTCGAAGAATATTTATGACTAGTCATTATTCCCCAAAATACCATAGATTCTGCTACAGAACCACTCATTCCTGGCAATGCGAGAGAAGCCATTGAAAAGCTACTGAACATAGTAGATATTTTTGGCATCGGTATAGCCATTCCTCCCATTTTGTCAAGAAAAGGAGTACGTATCCTATCGTAACTTGTTCCCGCCGAGAAGGAAAGTGCAGCACCAATTAATCCATGAGAAATCATTTGCAAAATGGCCCCATTAAGACCTGTATCTGTCATGGAACCGATTCCTATAATTACAAAACCCATATGAGATACTGATGAATAGGCTATTCTCCTCTTCGAATTACGTTGACCCAGAGAAGTTAGAGCTGCATAGATTATTTGAACCGCTCCTATTATTACCGACCATGGCGAAAATAGAGAATGAGTATGAGAGAATAATTCCATATTAATTCGAATCAATCCATATCCTCCCATTTTAAGTGGAATTCCGGCCAAAAGCATACATGTACTATAATGCGCTTCCCCATGAGTATCCGGTAACCAGGTATGTAAGGGAAAAATTGGCAATTTAATGGCATAAGCGATAAAGAATCCTGAATAAAATACTATTTCCAGTGCTACGGGATAATATTTATTAGCCAAGGTTTGGAGATCTAATGTTGGTCCATCAGAGGATCCATAGAGACCCATACTCGAAGCTACCATTAAGATAAAAATCGAACCACCTGCAGTGTACAAAATGAACTTTGTAGCCGAGTATAGACGTCTTTTTCCTCCCCACATAGATAGAAGTAAGTAAACGGGAATTAGTTCTAGCTCCCACATGAGAAAGAAAAGTAGAATATCTCGAGAAGCAAATGATCCTGCTTGGCCACTGTACATCGCCAACATCAAAAAATGCAACAATCGCGGATTTCGAGTAACTGGCCAAGCGGATAAAGTAGCTAAAGTAGTAACAAATCCCGTCAATGTAATAAGTCCAACGGAGAGTCCATCAATTCCTAGTCTCCAATGAAAATCGATGAGATCTATCCAGTTATAATCTTCTTCCAATTGGATCAATGGCTCATCGAAACGAAAATGATAACGAAATGTATGGGTCATTAAAAGGAGTTCCAACAAGCAAATACCTAGAGTATACCATCGAATCATCTTATTCCCTTTATGAGGGAATGATGGAATTAAGGAACCCGCAGATATGGGCGAAATAACAATTATTGTTAACCGGGGTAAATTGTTCATGATAGAAATAAAAAGGACTTTCGATATAAAAACCCATGCTCAAGATCTTGGGTTGAGTATGGGTTTCTATCAGTGAAAGAGAAAAAGGAGAATAATCAATATTAGTTGAATCTAACCATTTTGATGATATATATATAAATTAATAAGCTAGACCCATACTGCGAGTTGTCTCATGCCACAAATAAACACGTACACTCAAGAAATCTGTTGGACAAGCAGATTCACACCTCTTGCAACCTGCGCAGTCTTCTGTTCTTGGAGCAGAAGCAATTTGCTTAGCTTTACATCCTTCCCAGGGTATCATTTCCAATACATCTGTGGGACAAGCTCGTACACATTGGGTACAACCAATACACGTATCATAAATTTTTACTGAATGCGCCATTGGATCTATAAACTCCCATTAGTTAGGATGTCAAAAGTTTTTGATTTGATAGAATCCTTAAGATTCTATCTATAATATATGGCCAATAACAAGATATTATGGATATCGAACGAATCAATAATTGTACCACCAATGAGATTATGAATGGATATATTAAGATTCTGTATCTGTTCAATAGGGCGGAGATACTTGTATAACTTCGATCTATCTAGATTTCATCGAACCTGGTCTAATCGTGTTAGTCAGGTCAATTTGTTAATGAGTTCCATATGGATCGAATCACATTCTTCATCTATTGAAATAATAGATTCATTTTGATCACATATGGGGAATAGATATATCTATATCTGTAGAAATATATATACATAGTTCTTTTCGACTTTTATAGAAATTATCTATTCTTATAGAAATATATATATACGTATTTACAATCGATCCGGGACGAATATAGACTCTATTACCATTTTAACAAATTAAGTTGATTGATACGAGTTGATTTTCTGTTATGATATATTGCTGGAACAATAGCTAATCCAATAGCTGCTTCAGCGGCTGCAATAGCTATAACAAAGATCGAGAAGATGTTTCCCTTTACTTGCCGACTATCAAAAGAATTGGAGAATGTTACAAGATTCGCATTAGCCGCATTCAGTATTAGCTCAGGACACATAAGTGCTCTAACCATGTTTCGACTTGTGATTAATCCATAAAGACCGATAGATAACGAATAAGCGCCTGAAATAAGTGTATATTCGAGCATAATCGATCAACTCCTCATAAACCTCGATTTCTTTAGGTACAAACAAAAGTTCTATCAAATTTATTATTTGATATAATCTAGAAGATCGAATATCATACTTCTCTCAATATCACGAGACTTCCTTCATTTGTAACTTTTCATTCAAATTGTTTCTTCTCGACGAGCCATAGTAATTGCTCCTACGAGGGTAATTAGAAGAATTATAGAAATAAGTTCGAATGGAAGGATAAAATCAGTTGATAAATGAACCCCAATACGTTGAATGTTGTTTGTTAAGTCCTGTTCTAAAAATTGATTCAACTCTGTAGTCAGAGATATTACGGACCATGATGTGTTCAGGATAATAGTAATTAATGAACAAAAAAGACTCATACAAACTACTGAAGTGATACCATCTCCGACGGTCCAGGGAGGGGCAGAATTAGGATATTTCTGGTTATTCATTAACATTACAGCAAATACGATCAAGACATTTATAGCTCCTACGTAGATCAGGATCTGTGCAGCAGCTACGAAATCCGCGTTCAATAGAATATATAAAAGGGATATACAAACAAGAACCGATCCCAATGAAAGGGCAGAATAAATTATATTGGTAGGTAATACTACTCCCAGACCTCCTAATATGAGACCTAGCCCTAAAGGGACCAAAAGAATATTACATATCGGTTCAGGTAAATTCATTATGTGTACAGTAAGTTCCAATATTATTCCTATGATCCCATTCACTGAACGAAGAAGTTACCTTATGAATATACCTTACCAAATAAGGATATTCGCGTTGTAAATATTTGGATATGGAAATTACATGAACTGATCAAAAATTATATTGGTCAATGATATCATTAGATCAATGATACATCATTAGTCATAATTCCTAATAGAATTATCGATATGATTACGAATTTCGGTCGATTCGTAAAAAGGGTATGGTCCCTATTAATCGGTCCTTTACGATCGAAACTCAATCTGAAGAACTGGTAACAGTTCCTGGATCATAATGTCCGCTCGTAGTTCCTTTGGACAAAGAAGTTGAACTCGAAATTGTCCGAATTATAGAATCTCCAATCACCGATATCGGTAAACGTCCTAAAGCGATCTGATCATAATTTAATTCATGACGATCATAGGTCGAAAGTTCATATTCCTCAGTCATCGACAGACAATTTGTGGGACAATACTCAACACAATTACCACAAAATATACAAATTCCGAAATCAATACTATAATTTTCTAATCGTTTTTTTCCAATATCTTCTCCAAATTTCCAATCAACAACGGGTAGATTGATTGGACATACACGGACGCATACTTCACAAGCAATACATTTATCAAATTCGAAATGGATCCGTCCACGAAATCGTTCTGATGGGATCAATTTCTCATAGGGATATTGAATAGTCATAGGTAAACGATTCATATGATATAGGGTAACTATAAAACCTTGACCAATGTATCTCGCAGCTTGTATTGCTTGTTTACTATAATTTATGAACCCAGTCACCATAGAGAACATGTGATAAATATCCCTGAATAGATCATTTTTGTATATATATATTTCTTTCTCTTCGTAGATTTATTCGATCTATCAATTTCGTATGTATCGCAGAACCTATTTTGGAATAGTATTTCGTTTGAGAAGAATATTTTGTCACAAAATATTCGCATAATATTGAATCACAATAGAAGAAGTTGGAAAGAAGCTGTTAGTAATAGATTACCCAGAGCAATAGGTAAAAGAAATTTCCAACCAAGATCCAATAATTGGTCCATCCTCATTCTAGGCAAGGTCCATCTTGTCGTGATAGAAAGGAACAAGAACAAATAAGCTTTAGCTAATAGAATAAGGATCCCCATCGTTATGTCGAAAACCTCACTAATTCCATTAATCGAATCTCGTTCGAAATGTTCCGAAATTGGTATAGCTGGGATGGAAAAATTCCATCCGCCCAAGTAAAGAACTGTTACAAATAATGAAGAAACTAATAGATTCGGATGAGAAGCAACGTAGAATAAACCAAATTTTATACCGGAATATTCGGTTTGATGACCCGCTACCAATTCCTCTTCCGCTTCTGGTAGATCGAAAGGCAATCTTTCACATTCTGCTAGAGAAGAGATGAAGAAAGCTATAAAACCTATAGGTTGACGCCACAAATTCCATCCCCAAAAACCATATCTAGACTGTGCCTCAATTATATCAACCGTACTCAAACTATTGGGTAATTGTAGTCGATGAGAACAACACTGTTCTAATCTCTTTTCCAAAACCGTACGTGAAACTTTAGCTTCATACGGCTCCTCAATGGCCGTTGAGAAGTGGAAAGAAAAATACTTCGGTATTACCTCATTATGCACCTCGTACAATGAGGGAAGATAGGGAAAGAGAAAATAAAAGGAAAAAGAAACATCGGAGTATTAATAAATTGGACCAATGAGATTCTGTCTGCTGCAATAACAAGAGCTTTTGAACCTATCTCAACCTTCACGATCTTTTGTTAGTAATAACTCGGGTTTATTAATGAGATATAATAACAAGAAATTATCCCCACTATCACTATGGATCCATATTCCATTCATTCGAGATTTCGTCGATAACGAATAATATTTCGGCAATGATCCGTCGAAAATAAGTAGGAGGGATAAAAAAACCATCCATTTTTTTCTTCTTTCTGTGAGAGAGGGAAAAAACTGTGGAAAGGATTACTTCGTTCCTGATAGCCATTCCTTTTTCAGTAGATAGGAACATACTCCAGATCGGGGTTCTGGGGAAGTACTACTTGATCATCCCTACCAATGCCAAGTCCTTATTATCATCCCATTGATATAGAAACATCTCTTGAAATATGTTTCGTTATCTCTTTTACCAATCTTTCGTGCATCTTGGTGTTCCTGACCATCCACCTCTGCTCGATCTTCGATATGATAGTATGAACTTCATACAACTCTTCTTTTGCCCCCGCTGTCAGGCCCCGATGACTAATCTCTCAACTGGGGTACGTAGTTTTCACTGGTTGTGCATGCCTCCACTCTTGTACAGGAGGATGGGACTCGATTACATTACTGCGGATCTATAAGCTGTTTGATCTCACCCATATGACCATCTAGTTTGTCGATCGGGATGAATAATAAATATTCCTCCCATTCACTTGTTTTCTCTTTTTTTAGGAAGAGTAGAAAAGTTTATATTCCAACGGATCACACGTAGAGATATAGATAACACACATAAAGCTAGAGGAATTTCGTAACTAATAGATTGAGCAGCAGCTCGGAGACCACCCGAAAAAGAATATTTATTATTCGATCCATATCCTGCCATAAGAAGTCCAGGAGGAACAATACTTGAAATGGCGATCCAAGAAAAAACACCTATACTAAGATCAGCTAGAACGATGTGGCGACCGAAGGGAATTACTAAATAACTCGGAAAAATAGGTATGACCACCGTGGCTGGTCCAGTACTAAATAACCAAATATCTCCTCCAGATGGGATAATATCCTCCCTCAGAAGTAGTTTAATTCCATCTGCCAAAGCTTGGAGAATTCCCAAAGGACCGGCGTATTCAGGTCCAATACGCTGTTGTATTCCCGCAGATATCTTTCTTTCGAGCCATACAATAACTAATGATCCTATTGCAACTCCCAATAGAAGAATAGTGATGTAAATTAGAATTCGTATAAGACTAGAGATTTCTTCTGGGAATCCCGATCTAAAAGATAAATTGATAGCTTGTTCCTCGGGATCCGTCATATTAATCACCATTTTAACGATCAACCTCTCCCATAATGATATCTATACTACCCAAAATTGTCATGATATCGGCCAATTTCATATTTTTCACCAGTTGAGGAGGAATTTGCAAATTAATAAAACCAGATGGGCGAATTTTCCACCTCCAAGGGAAAATACTATCATCTCCAACTAAAAAAATTCCTAATTCTCCTTTTGGAGCTTCTACTCTTACATAATGTTCTTGTTTCGATGACTCAAAGGTAGGGGAAGGTTTTTTACTAATAAATCGAAATTCAAAATCATTCCATTCCGAATCTTTACCTTTATCCAGGCGCCGGGCCTCTAAATTCTCATAAGGTCCTCCCGGAATTACTTTTAAAGCCTGTCGAATAATTTTTATAGATTCTGTCATTTCCCCAATTCGTACTAAATAACGAGCTAATGAATCTCCTTCTTCTTGCCATTGGACCTCCCAATCAAATTCATCGTAACATTCATAATGATCAACTTTACGAAGATCCCATTGTATTCCAGAAGCTCGTAGCATGGGTCCTGATAAACTCCAACTTATTGCTTCTTCTCTACTAATAATGCCTACTCCCTCAACTCGTTCTAAAAATATGGGATTGTGCGTAATAAGCCTTTCATATTCAGCCACTTTTGGTAGGAAATAATCGCAGAAATCTAAGCATTTATCTATCCAACCGTAGGGTAGATCTACAGCTACTCCTCCGATACGAAAATAATTATGCATCATTCGCATACCCGTGGCAGCTTCGAATAAATCATATATAATTTCCCTCTCTCTAGAAATATAAAAGAAGGGGGTCTGTGCACCAATATCAGCCATGAAAGGTCCAAGCCATAATAAATGAGGAGCTATACGACTCAACTCTAGCATAATCACCCTGATATAGCTAGCCCTTCTAGGTATTTGAATATTTCCTAATCTTTCCGGTGCATTTACCGTTACTGCCTCTGTGAACATAGTAGCTAAATAATCCCATCGTGTTACATAGGGGAGATATTGTACAATTGTTCGATTCTCAGCAATTTTTTCCATCCCCCTATGCAAATAACCTAATATAGGTTCACAATCAATAACATCTTCACCATCTAGAGTAACAATAAGTCGAAGAACACCATGCATCGATGGATGATGAGGACCCATACTTACCATCATAGGATCTTTTTCTGTAGCAAGCATGGTCATATGTCATTTTCCTCCGATTCGTTCTATAAATTGATGAGAACAAAAATATAGCTCATTAAGATCCGGAATCTAATAACCAAAAAAATGAAAACTTCGTTCAAAATTAACGGGTTTTTAGCCCACGAAGACCTAATTGATTAATTGAATCATCGTAACGAAGTATATCTCTCTTGGACAAATGAACCAGAAGTCGCTTACGCTTTCCCAAAATTTGCCGCAAACCTCTTCGAGATGAATAATCTCTTCTGTGCATTTCCAAATGATGGGTAAGTCTCAGAATTCGCCTAGTTAAACAATATACCTGAGATTCAACAGATTCTCTCTGTTCCCCAGAAATCAAAGATGAACGAAGGGACGAATTTTTCGTCATAGAAACGATCTTTCCCTGGATAGAATGAAATTGATTCATGGTCGGAAGAAATGATGAGATCCACTCCTTTTTTTCATGATCCATATAATGATTCATTCCGAACATTCTTATTGAGTGGCATATGGAGAATTTATCTCTTCCCAGAAGAACAGGTCTTTCCGATTTGGATCTATAGCGGGATACAGATATATTCAATTTGATTACTAGATCGATGAAATCGATTCTTATTACATCGATAAAATCAAATAGATTATATCCGAATTTGGCAATATCTTCTCGGGTTTCAATTCATTCTATCGACGCGAATATAGATGTATTATTATCTATACAGAAGATTTTATATATCCCATTTCCCGATCTCAATTTAAGGGATACATACGTATTCTTAACATAGCAGATCGACTCCCATCATTTGTATTAAACCAATATCTATTCATGCAAATCGAATCCTCTAATCGATAACTAGGCCAAATAAAACGTTTAATCATTTGAGTTGTATCTATACCAAGATGTTGATCTCTTCCCACGAGTTTTTCGTGGTTTTGTACGTCTTTCGCCTTGGAAAATTCTGCATTTTCATTCAAATCATTCTCCAGATTGAAACGATTTAGAATTCTAAATTCTCTACGTCGTCTCGGGAGCAAAATCTCTTCAAAAATGAGGGAACTTGAAATGGTTTCATTTTCATACCCAATAACTCCTTCGCGTTGTACAGGTCCATCAAAAATATTTACATCTATCCCTTTTCGGAATCTATTATTCAATTTCAATGAAATACTTATGATTTTATACATCAGGAATTGATCATCCAATACCCTTGGTAAACGTAATGGTTCGATGATGAATATTCCATTCTTTACTTTTCTCGAAACATACCTATCAAGAAAATGGGAAATTAGATTAAGATCCAAATCTCCTTTTCGAATATAGAGTATCGCAATTTTCTCCGGATCTTTCATTCCGCTTATAAGAGAACATGTATTGATGTTCTTTTTCAATTTTCTCTTTATAGATTCTGCCCATCTGGATTGAATAATGGCTTCGGCAGTTTTTCCATCTTTTGATATCAATTTGACCTTATCGTGTTTATCGTTCCTATTATCCTTTCTTTTTTCGTTCTGGACATCCGATCTAACATTTTCTCTTTGTTCTTGAACATATAACCTAACATCTTCTTTTTTCTGCTGTTTCCTATCTTCCTGATCCCGAACATTCGATCTGACATCTTCTTTTTTCTTATAAGATCCAAAAATCTTTTTGTGTTCTTCTCGTAGAAGCGATTTTCTCGGTATGATCATCAATTCAGTATTATATGTATTATTAATTCCTACAAGTTCTGAGAATAACCACAAACTTAAATCAGATCCAGACCGATCCGTCCTTCTTCTATTCATTCCTGTAGAATTAAGAATACCAGAATTGTCTCTTTCTTTCCTGTCAATCTCTTGATAATTGCCAATATTGGAACCTAATTTATTACGATCTTCGTTCTTTTTCAAATTGAGAATATCATAAATACGCTTCCCCCTAGGAATTCCTTTACAATTGGTAATATCTCCATCATCCAGTATATAAAATAGTTCAGATTCACGGATAACATTATTCGATATAATCTCTTCCTGCTCATTTTGTCGTACTGGCAGTTTGTGAATATCTGAATTTTTCATAGAATCGGTGTAACTATATGACAAAAGATTATATCTGCAACGTTTGTCAAGTTTTCGGGTTTGTCCTAGAGAAGGTTTTACCGCGGATATACAATATTTTGTTCGTTGTTCATAGGGAATGAATCGACTTTCTTCATAGAAATGAAGAAAATCTCGATTCTCAATCGTCCGTTGCTTACTAACCCCATTTCTCCATCTCTGTGGTGCTATTCTAGACCATATCTGTGAAGATAAATTGTACCGATCGTAACCTTTTAACCATTCTTTCCAGTCATTTCCTTTCAAATCTTGCGGTTCTTCAGAATCCAATATTCCTTGCATATCTAAGAATTCTTTTATCGTTTTTTTGATAAAAGGATACGATGTTCGAGATTGTAATAAATGTTTCAAATAGGCTTTGTTCGTTGCTCTTATTTGCCATATCTCGTGAAATACATATGCTTGGGACATTGAAATCATGCCCCGATTGAGACCAACTTGTAAGTTTTGTATCTCTTTGGTAATTGAATGGTAATTGGGAATTTTACCTTCACTTGTCCCCGAAATATCATTATTGGGAATGAATATTCTTCTGTAAATTACTGCAATATTCCCCGTTGATCCAATCCAAAATTGGATGTTCAACCTGATGAAACGAATAATACTTAGAAAAAGATCTCTGTCCATTCCTTCAATAAAAAGCTTCATGAAATAGGGCCATTTCCGAAGAAATCGGACACTATTTTTTCGAAACTGAATAAATATTTGCCAAATATGAACCAATCCCCTTTTTAATCCCGATCTAGAACATTGATCATTTCTTTTTCTCAAATCGGTATGAATCTCTAAATTGACTAAAGACTTCCTAGTGATCTGTTGGATTTGATCATTCGTTATGGTTGTCCAATCATCTAGATCTTTCATATTTGTTCGAGTCCCATATCCAAATTGATCCTGAACCTTCGGTAAATAATTTGCACTACCCACAGGCCCAGTCCCAATCGGTAATTTCTCGGGGATCTGATCATTCATTCCAATATTTTCTGTACTTCTCTTATTCTCCGGTCGAAGTCCGGATTTCTTCGTTCGTCCTATTCCTGATAAAATAGGTTTTATCAATCGTCCTTTCAATTCTTTTCTAATAGGTTCCCAAAAGGAAGAGACTTTTTTTGGATAACCAAAAGGTACTCCGGTTTCGAATCCCCAGGTTGTCAAGTAACTAGAACTCGATTTTTCTCCCTTATCAGATCGAAGCTCAGATCCATACCAAGGTCTTGAACGAAAAGGAAATAGAATCTTTATCTGAATACCATCTTTGAGCCATCCGTCCGGTAATTCTGTTTCCGAAAATTCAATACCATCATAAGTGCATTTGATATGAATTTCTCTACCCCACTCCTTCCAATCTTCATCCCATTCGGGGACTTGAAATAATAACATACGACCAATATTTTTAGCTATTATTAATGAAGGTAATATTATATGTTTTCTAGTAATTGATTGGGTCACTAATATCAAACCTCTTATCCTCTGATTTAATGAAAAATCCAATTTGTTCGCTACTGAGAAGCGATCAACTTTCGATCTATCCCCGAAAGAAGCCCTTCCTGATTTTGAGTCTTTCTCAATACAATTTGTAACAAATTGTTTACGATCCACTATATCGGAATCGGACATATCGGAAGAATATCTAGGAGAAGTGGGTATCTCCATTATTTCCAGAAAGAAAGGGGAATGTACATCCGGTTGTACCATTTTGCATATTCGAATCTTACGTCTTTGAGCACGTATAGATCCTTTTACTAGGTCCCGGCGAAAATCGGACTCTTGCGAATAACGTCTCACAACTCTTTGTATTCCGTCCGGGTCAATCATTTTTATACTTCTGATCTTTCTTGGACGAAGATCACTTATTGAGGACATGAAATCATATTGATTGCTTTTGAAACTGTAGGACCATCGAGGTACATGTTTCTGAATCTCTATAATTTCGAGAGGTTCATGGAATAGTATTTTCGCGTAAAGGGCAGGAATAGATTTTGTTCGTGTCGAATTACCCGGAGATAAATTCCTCCAAATATTCCGGAGTACTGTCCATTCTTTTTGTCCTAAATGCTCGAAGAGTAAAGCCTGTTCCGTAGTAGGAGAACTAAGAATCAATTCCCATTTGATAGGACTTGTAGGCAGAATATTTATTTCGTCAATTTGACCAGGAATATTCAACAAATATTTTGTATAGATTTCTTTATTACATGAAACTATTTCCAATAGAATTTGGATATAGACCCCTCGATGATATGTAGCTATTTCTAACGAATCTTTCAGCGGATCTTTCGCATAGATTTCTTCTGCATAGATCTCTTCTTTATTTGAAGCCGTTTCTAGTGAACTTTTTCTATAGATCTCTCGATCATTTAAAAAAGCTGTATAAGACAAATCCTTCATATCGATCTCACAATTTTTCGAATTTAGAATCATTCGTTTCGCTAATAGATAAAGTTGTTCTGAAATAGGTTCAACTTTTCCATTTTCCGATGATTCAGTGATTGAAATAAACGAACGAACAGTATCCAAAGATAGCGGTTCCCAGGGTAGTGGGAAGTTCTTGCGTCCCGATTCTCGCCAATGATCAGAGATAAAATCTCTAATTTGATCATTTCTAAATCCCTCCGTAGAGTTCTTCGTAGATACCTCTGTAAAATATGGAAGATCAAAATTAATTGAATCGTTAAAAATCCAGGGTGACCTTAATTTATTAATTCTTCCACGGAATGGTCCATTCAGAAAAGGATCATACATTTTAGGGAAGGAATCTCCTTGGGAATTGGATACTTTTACTCTTTTTTCCATCACATCTCTAACAGTATATCCATTGCCTAGAGCTTCTATTCGATCCCTGAGCTCATTAATCAAGTTCTCTTTTCTACTTTGTTTGGTACGAATCCATTTAGTATAAGGATCTTCAGATGAGTAAGAAGTATTCGAAAAATCCCCATCTTCTCCGATCCTCTCCCCGAAGACTGACACACTAGGTAAAGATGTGAAAGAGATTCTCTGTTCTCCACAACTTGAATATGTGTCGAAAAAATATTGAGACACTTCGGTCTTTACAGGACCTGGATGATTCAATGGATTTTTTTCAATATATCGTAATGGTCGATTCCATCTGCGATAATCAAACAAAACAACGGGCCACGGTTTATTGAACCACGGTGATTCTTCATTCGGAAGTTTTTTAATTTCCTTCTTATTCTTATACGCGAAGTTATCATTTCTCTTTTTAGTAAAAATAGGTGACGGAGCTCCGCCCAAATAGAATGAACAATACGAAAAAATAAGAATACTAAAAGTTCTATTTATATAACTTTTTGATATAGTATAACCTATAGGTGAATCACGTTCTATACGAAAAGATAACAATTTGGCCAAATGAATGAATAGAATATGACCACTCAACCAACCGCAAAAACTACTTATTACAAATGATATATTATTGCTATAACGAAAAAGAAAGAGGTTCACCAGTCTTGTTAATATGGGACTTGGTAAAATAACAGGATTTAATAATTGAAAAATTAGACCATCCAAAAATAGACTTAGAATTCTAGAATTTTTGAGTCTATTTACGGGGTGCAGAGATTTCGAATTGAAAAGCTTTTCGTTGGTCCGGAAACGATAAAATAAAATGTATGGTACAACCAGTAAAGTGATTGCGTGAGGTTTTCCCAACGCTGCATGGATAGGTGAGTAGTACATCGATAAAGCGACTATCAATTGTCCCGTAATCGAACCACTTATAGCTACTGCACCATCAACAGTTCCTTCTATCAGTAGAGCCCTCATGGAGGATATCTGAGAAGGACCGATAGGAAACGTGGTAATAAATCCGTAATATAGTCCAAATGAAATGATTGGTCCTGATACTTCTATCCATGATGATATTGAATCCCATAGTAAACCCAGTGTGATGAGTATCATATTCAAAATCCTTTTCGAAATACTTGGAATGATTATAGAAATTATTCCGATATCTCCCATATATGCATGGGAGATATAGATAGAAATAGTTCTCATTTTCTACATCCACGAATTCAATTTCATGGAATTGATCCCAATTTCGAATTGATTTTTATTAAATCCTTTTATATATGTACATATCTTTTTCTAACATAGATTGAATTTCTATACATATTCTATTAGTCTATCTATATATTCGATCTGAAAGTATTGGGAGATCTACAACTTGTTGTCCCTTCTCACTGGAGCGGTCCGACCCAAGTCTTCTAAATTGTCGTTACGCCGTAGAGGTCGGGTAACCAACTCAAGCACATCTCTCGCATTGGCAAATCCATGAATCTGAGCAGATGTAAATTCAACCGACCATTTAGTACCAATTCCTCTTGCTTCTAACGGGTTAGCATGAGCCATTCCGGTGATGGCTAAGTCGGGTTGTAACTCGCGCATACGTCGTATTTGATTATAATTGTCCGGTTTTTCCACAATTCGCGGTATTGGTACACACATCCTTATACATGTATCTCGTAAAAGTGCTAATTCAGCAGCTTGATATCGTTTATCAATATACGGAATACCAATTTCATCAACGATCATTCCACATCTGATTAAGAATCTTGCTAGAGATACTTCCAGAATATTATCTCCCATGAAAAATGCAGATTTCCCGCGTATCAAATCAGGATAATCCTTTAAACCTTCCCAAATCCGTTCTTCCCTTTCCTCCAAACCCTCGGTCTCAATACCAAATACAGGACAAATCTTTTCGATCCAAGCACGCGTTCCGTCCGGACCGATCGGAAAAGGAGCTACAATTAATTCACATTTATCACGTCTTACCAAAGTTGTTGCTGTACGACTCAAAAATGGATTGACACCACAGACATAAACTCCATCAACTAATGATGGAAGATCAGTATATTTCTGAGCAGGTAACCAACCAGATACCTTGACAGATTGGCGTTTTAATTCTGGATTGGGTTGAGAAACTACATCTGAAGGTAAAGATCCAAAAAGGACTAGGGGAGGATGATTTTCATCTTCCACTAATTCTTCTTCCTTCTCGGGGGAGGAGAAATAGAATGAATTTCGTATAATACCGTTTTGTTCACGAACGGATGATTCTTGCCCCAGACAACGATGTACCATCGCGGCTAACACAGTATCTTCTCCTTGAGTAAAAGCATAATCTAGTCCATTTGCTCTTGCCACTACAATTGGTATTCCCATTTCACATTCCAATTTTGGTGCCATACCTTCCAAGTCCATTTTGATTATTTCTGTAGTACAAGTACCTATCCATATAATTACGCTGGGATCTCTATCTTTTCCTATACGAATACAAAGTCTTTTTAATTCTTCATAATCATTCAATTGAGCTGATATATCTCCTTCTTCTAATTCTGCCATTGCATAGCGGGGTTCCGCAAAAATCATAACTCCAAGCGCATTTTGTAGAAAATAACCACATGTCTTTGTGCCCACTACTAGAAAAGAACTGTCTTCAATCTTTTGATATAACCAAGATACGCAGCTAATGGGACAAAAAGTATGGTAATTACCTGTTTCGCATTCAAAAGTTAGGTTTTCAGATATTTTCATCGACATAAATCGATTTCCAACGAATTTATCAACGAATAGATCATTGATTTTAAATCATCGTAAATCCAAGCAAATTTTCCTGATTATTTCCCTGTTCCTCATCATTAATAGGATTTAAGTAAAAATCGGAAAGTAAACTGAAAAATTCTCGATCTGGAATCTCTTTTGGTGCAATACCTTCAGGTTGAGACAATATCTGATCTGCTATGTTCAAATAATATTCACACACATAGTTAATAGATGGTTCAGATCCAACCATTTCAAATAATGTTTTACCCTTGACTCTAGATACTCGAATATTTTCGATAGGAGGTAATACTTCTATCACGGGCATCGGGCAGGCTTCTACATATTTATCGATAAGATCTCTTTTAGATGTACGATTTCCGA